AATAATCTCATTTTTCAATTATTCAACCATTTCATTTTACCAAGTTCAACGTTAGCCAGATTAGTCAACATTTATATGTTTCGATGCAACAACAAGATGTTATTTGTAACAAGTAGTTTTGTTGGTTGGTTAATTGGTCACATTTTATTCATGAAATGGGTTGGATTGGTATTATTCTGGATACGGCAAAATCATTCTATTAGATCGAATAAGTACATTAGATCTAATAAGTATCTTGTGTCAAAATTGAGAAATTCTATGGCTCGAATCTTTAGTATTCTCTTGTTTATCACCTGTGTCTACTATTTAGGCAGAATACCATCGCCTATTGTCACTAAGAAACTGAAAGAAACCTCAGAAACGGAAGAAGGGGAGGAAACTGAGGAAGAAGGAGATGTAAAAATAGAAACAGCTTCCGAAACGAAGGGGGCTGAACAGGAACAAAAGGGATCCACCGAAGAAGGCCCTTCCCTTTGTTCGGAAGAAAAGGAGGATCCGGACAAAATAGATGAAACGGAAGAGATCCGAGTGAATGGAAAGGAAAAAACAAAGGATGAATTAGACTTTCGCTTTCAAGAGACATGGTATAACCATAGCACTCTTTATGACAATGGCATTTCTTATTCTTATGGGGATCAAGAAGATTGGGAGTTGGAAATACTTAAACTTAAAGATAAGCAACTATTCTGGTTTGAAAAACCTCTTGTTACTCTTCTTTTCGACTATCAACGATGGAACCGGCCATTGCGGTATATAAACGACAACAATCAATTTGCAAATGCTGTAAGAAATGAAATGTCCCAATATTTTTTTGACATTTACAAAAGAGATGGAAAGAAAATAATATCTTTCACATATCCACCAAGTTTGTCAATTTTTAGTGAAATGATACAAAATTACTAAAAACATTGATACTGATACATAAGAGAAATACAAGAATAGGTAAGAAGAGATTCGCCCCCCCCCTACATATTTGACTCCCTCTCCGACAAAAAAACTGGCAATACCAAACCCATTCGTGATTCCATCAATTATTCGTCTATCAAAAGAATGAGTTAGTTTGGCTAACCCTCTTATACCCCGAGTGAATACTGTTGCATAATAAACGTCTATGTAACCACGATTATATGACCAATTGTATATCCCATTTATTATTCTTATTCGTTCCAAGAAAATTCTCTTAGAATCCATTTTCACAAATGAATTCATTAAGTCCAAATTATGGAATGATGAATAAACAGACCCATATAAAACAGACGCTATCCATATTCCGAAACAGGCTATACTGACTGAAAATATTGCATTTATCAAAAATTCATACCAATCCCCGGAATCATTCGAATTTTGATGTAAAAAGTTTATCGATGGAGTTAACCATTTCGATAATATATCTAAATCCATTACTCCTTGACCGAAATGAATCCCTATGGATCCAACGAACAAAGTAAATAGAACCAATACAAGCAGAGGCAATAGTATTGTATTGTCCGATTCATGGGGATATATGGGAGTGTTTTTTTTAACAAAATAATTACTAGTACTAAAGGATCGCATCATGTTTCTTACATTCTTATCAATTTCATATGTCTTATTCAAAAAAAAGGAAACCCTTTTTTTATGATTATTATTCATGGTTGATAACAGCAAACCACTGTTAACTGATTTTGATGCCTCTTTCCCCCATATCGATATTGAATAGGACGAGCTATTTGTGGCGCCGCTGTATTTTTTAAAATAAACGCGTAAATGCCCTTCAAAAGTCAGTAAATACATACGAAACATATAAAATGCAGTTAATCCTGTTGTGAAACAAGCTATTATCGCGAAAATAGGTGAATACAACCAACTATCATTAAGAATTTCGTCTTTGGACCAAAAGCAAGCAAGAGGGGGAATACCACAAAGAGAAAGTGTACCTAACAAAAACGTAGTTTTTGTAATTGGAAGATATTTGGTTAAACCCCCCATAAGAATCATGTTCTGGCTTTTATCTGGAGAATATCCAACAATAGGTTCCATAGAATGGATAATGGATCCGGATCCTAAAAACAATAATGCTTTTGAATAGGCATGAGTGATTAAATGGAATGAAGCGGCTCGATAAGAACCTATACCTGGGGCTAACATAATATAGCCCAATTGAGACATCGTAGAATAAGCTAAACTTCTCTTAATGTCTCTTTGAGCAAGAGCGAAAGTAGCTCCTAATAGTACCGTTATTACACCTATCAAAGAAATGAGATTCATTATATAAGGTATGACTGTGAAAAGAGGAAGAAGCCGAGCTACAAGAAAAATGCCCGCCGCTACCATAGTAGCAGCATGTATAAGAGCCGAAATAGGAGTAGGTCCCTCCATGGCATCGGGTAACCATATATGAAGAGGAAATTGTGCGGATTTAGCAACTGCACCGAGAAATAATAGGGAGGCACAAAAAGTAGCAAATACAGAATTGACTCCATTATTATGAATCAAGTTATTGAATATTTTGAACAAATCCCGAAATTCGAAACTACCTGTTATCCAATAAAGACCTAAGATTCCTAATAATAAACCAAAATCCCCTACACGATTAGTTACAAATGCTTTTTGACAAGCATTTGCTGCAATTGGTCGGGTGAACCAAAAACCTATTAATAGATATGAACACATTCCCACCAGTTCCCAAAAAATATAGATTTGTATCAAATTAGAACTAGTAACTAATCCCAACATAGAAGTATTGGAAAAACTCATAGACGCAAAAAATCTCAAATATCCCTGATCGTGAGACATATAATTGTCACTATAGATAAGAACCACGATTCCAACAGTAGTGATTAGTATTAACATAATAGAAGTAAGTGGATCGATCAAGCAGCCCAACTCTAAGGAAAAATCACTATTGATGGTCCAAGACCATAGATATTGATAGATGAAACCGCTATTTATTTGCTGAATAGACAGATCGGCAGAAAAAACCATAACTATACTTAGCAATGAAACACTAAAAAAAGCCCACATACGACGAATGCTTTTTGTTGCTGTCGGAACAAGCAGGAGTCCCAATCCTATTGACATAGGAACTGTAAGTGGAATGAAAGGTATGATCCATGCATAGTCATATGTACGTTCCATGATAAAATCAAAATTCTTTTTTTTTAGTCTTATTAATTGTTTCCGATTCACCAGCTATTAGCTCTTTTTGAAGGAGCAATAAAAAAAAGAAGATCTGAAAGAACTAAAACGCAATACAAAAATACAAAATAATATTGATTCAATATTATTGATAATTATCAATATTATGAATTATGCTTTCCCACGTATTTCCGCAATTCAAACCAAATTTTTTAGTTTGGATTAGTCAGATGATATAACCAAGTTACTAGTTAATGGTTTCCCACTAGTTATTAGCTAAGGTACTCATTCAGATTTAAGATACGGAATAGTATATTTTATTCCACTATTTAGTATTTCTTATTAAGGTTAAGGAGATTTATATCCATATAGTAAGTAAAAAAATACACCAAAAAACAGTCCTTGATTCTGGTATGGATCATGAGACCCACCAATAACTCGACCCAATCAAATACGACCTAGTTATTTTAGTTATTTTATTCGGAGTCATTAACTAACTCGTTGTGGAACTGATTGATTGGCTTTCAATAGACTGATCTTATGGGAAATTCTATTCTATGATGCTCATCACTTCACATAGAATTTAAATAAGAGATTACAAAAATTGCCTTTATTTTATTTTGTCTTTTTTTTGATTATAAATATTATAAATATAAAGTAATGTATCATTTAACAGATTAGCTACGAGTCCCGTTTCAATTGAAATTAGTGGCACCCTATATTTGAGCTTGATCAATTGATAGAAAAATGTTACATTATTGGTTTCTTGAGATTAGGTAACGGTTCTTCAGTTTTTCTATTTATTCAATTCAATAATGAAAATGTAACACGGCGCCATCTAAATAGACCAAAATATGAATTGGAACCTTTTTTCATTCGTATCAATGGGAACCAATAGGAACCAATTCGATCTAGATAATGAATAGAAAGAATGGTCCACTTTGAACAATATATGTCTTTCACATCCAACTATAAAAATAAGTAATCTCTTTTATTTTTGAATGGCGGTTCCAAAGAAACGTACTTCTAGGTCAAAAAAGCGTATTCGTAGAAATATTTGGAGGAGAAAGGGGGATTGGACCGCAGAAAAGGCTTTTTCTTTAGGTCAATCTGTTTCTACCGGGGAGTCAAAAAGTTTTGTTTTTATGCGATAAACCAATACTAAACCCTTGGATTCATCTGAATCGATCAGATTTGATGAATTGGATTATTTATAAGATGAATGATTCACATCAACTAATATTCTGAACTTATCAATATCACATAGAACTGCCTGTTATGATATGTAGAATAATAATTCTTCTGTCTATAGGTTTCCAAAAAAGGTACTATTTTTCTTTTTTTTTTTTTATATATATGCCCAATTTTTGTTTATTGGGCAGATCTTAAGACGAATTATGTACACAACGAGTATTACAATCATTGATACCAAGCTATTTTATCCAAAGATTTACAAAAGCCCCTTGAAATTGTATTTTGATACATAAAAAATCCTATTTGTTTTCTTCATTACTCAAATTTCTATTTGAGATCCGTGGAATCAGATAAATGCTAAATGAATCATCAAAAAACGAGATAGAAAAATAAAAAATAAAGGACAATTCTAACTTCTATTCCTCAACTAAAGACAGAACTATCTAGTTCCAACTGTTCCAGGAGAACACCTACTACTATGTGAAAGCCCATTGTGAAAACTGACACTATAGCGCCCTACTAAGGATTATTCTAAGGATTATTGAACGTTCAAATATTTATTTGAACGGCTCTTTATTGATTGATTGGAATTTTGCCTAAAAATATATTGTGTTGAATCCTTCAATCTCGACGATTGTCCATGGGTGGGCTATTATTACTTCGAGCAAGCCGCCATGGTGAAATTGGTAGACACGCTGCTCTTAGGAAGCAGTGCTAGAGCATCTCGGTTCGAATCCGAGTGGCGGCATCCCGGGCACAAGGGATAAAAATGGAATTCCGGATCCATAATGGCCCCCTTTTTTTTGAATGATTTTTTGATGATATTTTTGACTTTAGAACATATATTAACTCACATCTCTTTTTCAATCATTGCAATCGTCATTACGACTCATTTGATGACCTTATTAGTCCACGAAATCGTAGGACTATGTGATTCGTCAGAAAAAGGCATGATAGCTCTACTTTTTTCTGTATAACAGGATTCTTAGTGACTCGTTGGATTTATTCAGGGCATTTCCCCTTAAATGATTTATATGAATCATGAATGTTCCTTTCGTGGAGTTTCTCTCTTATTCATATGGTTCCTAAAATATGGAACCATAAGCAGAATTTAAGCGCAATAACCGCGCCAAGTGCTATTTGTACCCAAGGCTTTGCCACTTCGGGGCTTTCAACTGAAATACATCAATCCGCAATATTAGTACCTGCTCTACAATCCCATTGGTTAATGATGCACGTAAGTATGATGTTATTGAGCTACGCAGCTCTTTTATGTGGATCATTATTATCATCTTCTAGTCATTACATTTAGAAAAAACATAGATATGATTGGTTTTACCAATCATTTATTAATCTGGCCATTTTCGTTATTTGCAGAAAATTCCAACAAGAATTAGTGGTATAAAGACTCTGCTGCTTCGAATCATACGTAAGTTGTCCGCCTTTTCATCTTCCGACGACTATTCAGGTAATCAAAAAGTGGATATTGGTGACCGTTTTCAAGAATTGGTTCAGCCAGGACAAATCCTTTTTCTTTTGTCAAATGTTCTTTACTTGCGAAAAACCGTAGGACAATTTGCTGAAAAGAATTATCTCATTGCTGTCTATCGTAATGTTTGTTTGATACAGGACCGGGAAGATGATTGGAAGAGGTAGAAAGATGGGGCGGCTTTATCTCCTTGATAAGGACTACGACTACTCCTTATTCCAGATTCAAGTTCTTCCAGATTCCAGAATTCCTGCTGGCTTATTCTCCAAATCACATGTCTCTTTTTGTTTCGTCGTCAAGTAAGAATAGCAGTTCAACATGGCACAAGCAATTGGGACATCCTAGTTTTCTTTCCGGTTGATGGTGAAGGCTTGGGAAAAATGCGGAAGATGCTCTCGCAGCGTCGAAGGCTTGCGGATCTTTCGTCTCTGGTGTGCTGCTGCGCAATGGTGATGGCCTCGGAGTCGTGCCCTAGCTGCGCCAGGTTTGTTCCTTCCCCTTCTTCTCCTCCTCTTCCCATCTCTCTCCTGCCTTTCGTCGCTTCTGGTTCTCTCCCATCCGCCGCCCCTTCTTCCGCCCTATTTTCCTTCCGTCGGCCCTCCCCCTTCCCTCCGGACCTCATTCTTCCTCCTGTAGCCTTTTTTCCCCCTCCCGCTTCCTCCCTTCCCTCCTGCGTGCTTCCCGGCAGCCGCAGGACCCTCGCTTCTTTCCCAGGCCCTTTGCTCCTACGCGATACCCTTACCACTTTTCCTTTCCCTCCTGCGTGCTTCCCGGCAGCCGCTTTTCTCTCGCTGCCTTCCGTCGCAGGCCCACTGCTCCCCTACGATACCCTCCATCTCTTCCTCCTTCGCAGGCCTTGTTCCCAAGCGACTTCCTTGGCCTGGGATCCGCTATGTAAGGGGATTCCGAACCCCCTAACCCCCATCGGTCCTGGGCCTCTATCTTTCCCCAGCCCCCCCCCCCCTCCTCACGTCGGTGGTATTTCCCCAATCTGCTCGGATGATGGGTTCTATATCTCCATCCCCGATAGCTTGCTATTCAGGGAACTGCGGCGATAGATGCCTCGTGGGCCCAACAGACCAACTATTTAAGATATACGAGGGAGGCTGGGAAAATACAATTTCCGGCCCTGCAGAGGTTGTGGCTATGCCCCGTGGATTCCTTCTCTTCAGATTCAACAATGTCGAAGACAAAGTGAAGGTGCTTACTGCTGGTTACTGGTCTATGGGGGCCAGATCACTGAAGCTTCAAGCTCTTGAACCCTCTTTCGATCCGGCCACGGCGGATTTCAAATCAATCCCTGTCTGGATATCGCTCCACGGCTTCCCTGACTTCGTGTGGAATTCGGAAATGCTGAATGGATCAAGGCTTCGGCACTCTTTTTGCTCTTGATGCAGCCACAGCTAAGAAGACTCGCCTAACTGCTGCCAGGATCTGCGTAAACATGGATTTATCCAGCTGTATCCATACTCATCAAATCTTCGGTTAGATCATTTCTGCAACCTGTTGAATACGAAGGTCTATCGGCTTCAGGAGTTAACAATAACAGAACTGAGAATCTGAACAAATAGAGGAGAATGCTGTTCACGGCAACCGCAAGGCGGAGACCTCAAAAGCCCCCTGCCACGCAGCATTTCAAGCCAAAAAAAGAACAACAGTTCCAGCAAGTTCTCTCGGAAGCTGAGCGTCCAAATCCTGATTACTGTAGGCGGGAAAGCCATGCCGAGCCTTCCTCTGGTGACAACCCCAACAGCTATCGTTCATATCTCTCCGACGGGGAAATCCACACCACCTGGTCCTTCTGATCAAGTCACTCCCTCGCCTCCGGCTGAATCTGAACCTGTTCACGAGAGCATGAATTCTGGTTCCTCGTCAATTCCCTCTTCCTCTCATGTTGAAGTTGGCAAAGTTGCAACTCCAGCACGAGAACTCCTCACTGCTCCCAAATCACCCTCCTTCTACCAGCGTAAATCCAATCCCCCCTCCTCCAAGCAATCGCTTCCACGTTTTGTCTTCGCAGGAAACTACGGAACAAATCCCTGAATTGCAGCTGAGCCCGAATCCAGATCATCACCATAAAGTGCAGCTCCTCGTCCTGGATGCTGATCAGCAAGCCTCACCGACGCAGGTCATGGACGCCCCTGTGCACACAGATCTTGAGTTTCCAAATCTTCAAAGAAGAAAGGGGCTGATACGCATCAGCCCCTTCCCCAATGGCCCTCTCGTAACAAGAACCATCAACCGGTTCTTGGAACGTAAGAGGGGCTAACCTGCGCCATGTTCAAAGGGCGCTATCCGACTTCATCAAATCCAACAGAATCGATGCTTTCTTAGGAAACGTTAGGAGCACTTTTTCTCAAGATCTGTGTGGAGTGGATGTGGTTGCGTCCCCCTCAATAGGTGCTTCCGGTGGCATATCATATGGATTCTTTGGGATAGATCAAAGGCAGATGGCAGACAAATGCACATAGGTATATTCTAACTATAGAGCTCTATCATGCGGAAACCCATTTGAGATGTATGGTCACTGCTGTTTACGCCCCCACCTCTCCAGCTGGGCGTAGACTCTTATGGGAAGAACAGCTATCCGTGCGTCAGTTGTCATCTCTCCCTTGGTGTGTGGGTGGGGATTTCAACACGACCCCTTCTTCTGGCGGAAAAAAAGGGTGGCAGTTCCGGCATTGACAGTAGCATGGAGGAGTTTGCTGACTTCATTCAGGTGGCCAGTCTGGTTGACCTTCCTCTGGGTGGAGACTATACTTGGACCAAAAATAGGCAAGGTGAAGCAAACATTCAGCGCAGGTTAGATCGCTTTCTGATATCCAAAGATTGGGACATCACGTTTCCGTTTCCCCATCAAAAGAGCGAGTTCCCGATCCCCACCTCCATTATGCTCAATTGCTCAAGTTTCCGCTCCTTTAAGATAAGATAAGAGATGATGTGGCTTCAGCATCCCAACCTCCCGGATCTCATCAAGAGTTGGTGGTCCCAAGCTCCATTCTATGGTATGGTATGGTAAGGCTCTCTTCGTTCTGTTCAAAAAGCTTCCATTTAGAAAGTCCAAACTAAACATTTTTAACATAGAGGTCTTTGGGCAGATCGAGAATATCCCACATCAAAGATCTCCTTGCTGGATTTGAAGCAATGGGGGCCCCTTGACCCTCAATCACAACCTTCACAAGGAAACATTGTTAGGCCTCCAATCGCTCCTATACCAGGAGGAAGTCTTTTGGAAGCAGCGATCGCGTATCACCTGGAGGATCGTAACACCGCCTTCTTCCATCGTACTGCTTCCCGTCACAAATCCATCAATCGAATCACAGAACTGGTTGATTCGAGCGGAGTGTCGCATTCCAATCCCACTGATCTGAAGAGAATTGTGGTTGAAAAAAAGATCCTTTCGGTCGAACCTGCCTCGAACCCCCGCGACTTCATCCCATCCCTCATGAATATCCTCTTCACAAAATGAGAATCTTTGCAGCCGCGGCCATTTTATCCCGAGAAAGCGCCTGGACCTTATATTGAAAGATTTCCCAGAGTTTCCAGGACTTTTGGGACATAATGATAAGGATCTCTTACGGGCTTTTCCAGAATTCCATTCAAACGGAAGCATCCTGAAAGCCTTGAATTCATCCTTCATTGTGCGGATTCCCAGGCCGGTGCGTCGCGAACCTTGACGATTTCAGACCAAGCCAATGCTTCCGTAGTGTAGTACAAGATCATCACCAAAGTTCTGGCGCGCAGAATCAAAAGCCCACGATCATCTCGCCTGCGCAGGGTGGCTTCATAACATAATTTCAAGCAAATTCTTGATGGCATCTTCCTTGCTCATGAAGCTATCCATTCCACCAAAAGCAAAGGAAAGGCTGGAGGCATCCTTAAGCTTGACATGATAAAAGCCTTTGACAGAGTCAGTTGGAATTACTTACTTGCTATTCTTAAATCCTTTGGATTTTCAGATAAATGAAATGGGTAAGCTGGATCAAAGGTTGTATCACGAATGCCTATTTCTCGATCAGGCTCTCCCATCGGCTACTTCCACAGCACTCATGGGATAAGGCAAGGGGACCCGCTCTCGCCATACCTTTTTATATAATTCTGTTATGGCGGAAGCCCTTGGTAGAAGCATATCCAAGGCCTGCTCAGAAGGATAAATCAAAGGCTGACTGACATATTTCTCGTCATCAGCCAGCGATTACACACAACCAATTCGCTGATGATACTATAATTCTCTTTGAGGCCTCCTTGTCTCAAGCCACTTCTTTCAAAACCTTTTCAAATGAATCAACATCGCCAAGAGAGAACTCTTTTTTGGCCCCCCCAAGCCTCCATATCGAGCCTTTTGAACTGCCGATCTGAATCTTTCCCTTCAAAATCTCTCGGTCTTCCCCTATTTGTTGTAAGAGAGGCCAAAAAGTGGGACCCCGTCATTGACAGATTTGCTAAGCGCCTTCCTGGAAAGGGCTTTCCTTTTCTGGCAGAATCACTTTATTTAAGTTAAGCAACCCTTCATAATCTGCCAAAAAACGGTTTCTCCCTCCTCAAGATTCCTTGATCTGTGGCCTCATCTATTGAATCTATTAAAAAAAGATTCCTTTCCTTTGGTCGGGGGCTGAGGCAAATTCCATTTGGTCAATTGGAATGGAACCTGGTCTGTCTTCCGGGGGGCTTGGCCTCCAGAATATTGTCACGACTAATCAAGCGCTCCTTATGAAATAGCTGTGGTGAATTCAAAATAAACTCTTTTCAATTTGCATTGGAATTATAAAATGCGAGTGAGGTTCGAAAGCCCTGAAATTCCTATTCCGTTCGTTCGGCAATACTTTCATTTAATGTCGCCGCGAATACGTAGTTTTTCCCGGGCTCCGCTCACTCATCATGGAAAGCGGATGGTTTCGGTGTCGAGTAGCCGCCCCTTGCCATCATGGACCACTTGGATAGGTATTATAGATGTATTCATTCCATAAAGAGTGAGTTCTTGGCCCGATATGATGCGGTTGTTAATGATTCGTTTGTCCATGGTCGGGCGATTTCGCGACAAAGCGATAGGACTCGAACCCATGGCTGTACCCGACCGTAGCACCTCGTTTTCGGGTCGAGCGTGATCCCTTTCAATCCATTCACTCCCAAAATGAAATGGTACACCTGCTATATACCTAACCGGGCTGGGCTAGAGCTCCGGGTCAATGCGTACGTGCAGGAAGGCCTTTCACCGGTCCCAGCCAATCCAGTCCCTGCTATAGCATGTAAGAGGGATCGACTTAGGAAGATAGCCGTATACTCGGTGGGGTTTCAGGACGGCTAGCCCGCCCTATCTCTTTAAAAGCGCTTAAACAAGGAGACATCCTTATGCATGCGCAAAAGGCGATTAACCGATATAGTGCAGTGCGTGAGGCCATGCATGAGGTTTCCTTCAATCAACTGGGTCCCAAAGAAAACAGGTTAGAAATATCGGTACTCGGAAAGACGAAAGGTGAGGGCTATGTATATAGGAGGGTAATGTTCATTCATAAGATTCAAAATCCAATCGATCGAAGAGAGGCTCAGAAAGAAAGGCAACCGCCGCTCCTCCGGGTAGGAAGTCCGCTGGCAAGAAAGCAGAATCGCCATCCCTCCCTCCATCCTTCCAGCTAGTCATTTTGACCAAATACAGCACATTCGGAAATGGAAACCAAAGAAAGAGCCTTATAGGATTAGGATATAGGCAAGCCATCCCTTTCCATGGCCAAGCCACAACAAGACGCATTGCCTGCGATTCAATTGCATTACCTTGTACATCGCCATGGATATCCATCTCTTGAAGACCCTTCATATACGCCTATCAATCCGGCATTATATACGCCACCTTTCTCTCTTTTCTTTATAAACGATTCACATCACAACTAGATTAGCATTGCCTTCGATTCCCATTCTTCGGTGATTCATTTCGTCCGGTCTTTCGTCCGTCGTGCATGGTGAATAGTCACTCTCCCCGCCGGAAGATGAACTAATAGCTTCTTTACCCTTCCTTGACTTTTGTTGTCCTAGTCGGTTCCTATATATGATATGAATTTTTCTTTAAAAAGAGCACGATCAACGAAAACTTATCATGGTCAAGCCTCCATGCTCGAAGGGAAGCACTAGGAATCTGTATCAGAAGATTGAAAGTGGGCATTCCGCGGGGTCATATGCGGCGAAAGCTGGCCACCTCCTATCGTGTTCAGTTTATGAAGTTCTCGCGGGGGGCTCTCAAAGCCTCTTGGGGAGCGCCTGGTTTGACTTGTCACTCTGTCTGCGTCTTGGAACTCGCTGCTGCCTTCTAGTACCGGAGCTCCTTCCGCCAACCTCTTGAGATCGTCGACAGCTTTCTCCTTTGCCAACTGGATCCCCAGTCTTATTAGCATATCGAACGGAAGCAAGCGTTCCAAGCCTACAAACCAATCCGAGATGAACCGTTTTGATTTGAAAGAAGGACTTCTACCCGAAAGAGAAAGACCCACTGATATCGAAAGAAAAAGAGGAGATCTAGTAGGTGGGCGAGTGTACTAGCAGTGGTTACGGCTGTTCCCTTAGCCTATGGTGATTCTATTCAATTGACATTACCTGCCAAAAGGGGATTCGTATATTGCCCTGAAAAAGCGAACTTTTAGAGCCTTCCATCAAGGCCAGCCCGGCACTCACATAAGAAATACCACCCTTAGCCGATCTATTGTCTCCTCCGGACAACAAAAGAAAAGGCAATGCGGCTGGAAACTCATAGATGGGCCTGAAACTATTAACATAGCCTTGCCCTCTTTCCGTCCATTCCCTACTCTCTCTAATCTGATCCGTATCTTCCATATGTAGACGAGAAATAGAAAGGGGAATCGGCACTCGGTACAACCCGGCCTATGTTCATAGCCTTTGTAAAGTCTGCCTTGCTTGTAGTAGAAAAGGTTGCTTACGGCGCTGGCTAGAGGAGCCCTTTATTGATGGGCTGACTTTCAATCTAGAGATCATGAATGAGAGGCGTTAGCAGTGTCAATAGGGGATAGCAGTGAGCGACCAAAAAAGGAACGAGAGGCGGAGTATTCTCTATGAATATCCATCTTCCCTGGCCTGATCTCACCATCGATGGGTGGCTTAGTCCGTTCGCTCCACATCGGGAACTTTAGTAGACCGAAAAACAGAGGAGCGGTTTGGTGGCCCGGTGACCAGCTCATTCATTTGATTCCCTTCATTGCTATATCGACTCTTTCTTAAGCCTAACGACTACTTAATGACGATTTTGAATGTTTGCGATTTCTATTTTTCACCTCTTTCCTGTTATACCGAAATGACTTGGTCCGATCCAGCTCCAGCTTCCTGCTACTATAAAGACAACTAAAGGTAATGCTAATTATCTTACTGACTCTTTTTTTGATAGCAAGGGCGAGGAAATCTGGTAGAAGCGAAGCGGCGGTGGCTCAGCTCTTTCATTTGATGTCAGGATTGACTATGAATTCTCCTAGTGAGCAGTTGTGGTTATTATTTTCTAGTACGGTTTGAAGAAGGACAAAAGTTCTGGCTGTGGCTTTCGTTGAGCCGCGAGACCAAGAGCTCTTCAAGAATGACCAGCAATGGCAAAAGCAGAGCCCAACACTTGATCGATCGTACATGTGTTCGGCTATGCGTAGAGTAGTTCGGTTCGTGTTCAATACATAGAGCGCGCAGGCGTACTTTCGTTACGGACTTTTCCTATTCTATTCTCATTACGAGATGAGCGGATTGGAGAATAAGATCAAGTCGAAATAGATCAATTCTTTATCTTCTTCATTCAAAGGAGAGTATAGATGGGACGGTCAAGAGATTCTGGCTATCAAGTTCCAGTGCGATCTACGCCTGTTAGACTGTCGGGCTGTAATGGATTTTACTATGAATACTTCTTTCTAGTGAAAGAAGGATATCGTATCGGGTCGCTCTCTTCAGGCTATTCATATCATATCCTGCGGGAACCGCACCACTTGAACCACTCGAACCACTTGAAGCCTTTGTATCCACATAATGAGAAGTTGGATCTTCTCTTCATCAGCGACTTTCGCGAATGCCTTCTATCGACTAAGAATCGCCTAGTCGCCTATCTCGCCCACAAGGAAAAGATGACAATTAGAATTGCCTCCGTCTCTCCAACAGATCTCCATTCCCCAGCGATTAGTGGTGCGAGTTAGTCTGCGAACGTGACTATCGAGTCAAGCAATTCCATTGTTGATTCATTTTTCACCTATATGAGGCAATGAATATTGTCTGCCGAAGAAGGATGCTGCTATTCTGAGCATAAATAGAAAAGACATGATTAGAAAAACGTGCTATAAAGCGATTTTGATGTACTCAATATTATATTCATTGCCTTTATAGGGAAATCTACCTAAAATGGATTAGAAGGCTCTGAAAGGCGATGTTAATCGTGGCCTTTCCGAGCCTTTTTCGAATCAACACACAATACAAGATTGCCTCGCCCAGCCAATTAAATAGATGTAGATATGGAGCGTATGAGGAAGAAGATGAATTAGGGGATTGAGATGAGATTGTTATGGATTATCAAAAAAACTTCCTAAGGGGAGTTCGGGTGGTAGCGGACCTGCCTTTTTCACAGGGAGGATATGAAATAGGATGACAGGCAGGGTGGCCCCCATTGCAAGCTAGGCGATCGGCCGGGCTTGAGGTAGTAATTAACAGAAATAAGGGCTTGAGGTACGGGAAGTCGAATGACTCTTTCCTGCTTCTGATGGCGCAGGTATATTTGAAATGTATAAGTTGGTGTAGAACCCGATCCCGTTCATTGGCAGAGCTTGGCTCTGAAGAGCACATCGCGAAATTCACCACTCGACCTTAGTCGGCCTTACGTTCCAATGGAAGCCAAGGAGGGTAGCTATTGCACTTTCAGTAGCTGCAAGAATATATCGATGGTTTATCAATTGTTCGGGAGAGTGGTTTCCTGGATGACTGGCTTGACCCACACAGGCTCTTGTTCGAGACCGAGGCTATGCAATAGCCCTTTTTAGCAACTGGAGCTTGAGCTGTAGAAGACACTGGATGTATATGTAGGCGCTTCGTACTTCTCTTCTGGAAATCTCAGAATCGCAAAGTGAAAATGGAGTGGAATCGCCCATTAAAAGACAGCTAAGCCGGTATTCCATTTCCTAACCTTTTGTACCTTTCCCGGATCTTCGAGTTGAGCAAGCAAATTTCTTTGGGTTCTTGTCGATGGGTTCAAAAAAATGGAGTAGAAGGAGCCGCAGAAGCGCATGGCTCGCTGGAAGCAAAGGCACTCAAGCAAGCCCTCCATTCATTTATAATATAAAGAAAAAAGAACCTTACCCGGATCGTCCGTTCCTTAAGACCGTGCCATAACCAATCCGGCTGGCGATGAAAGAAAGAGATCGAAGGGCTCTTGAAAGAGTTGGTGAATGACTTTGACATGGAAGGAACTATTCAAAATGAATGAGGTTAGAAAGCCTTTTTCCCCTCGCCCCTTTAAGCTGGGCCCCTGTCCACTAATAATAGGAATTCTTACAAGCACAATATTCCATCGATACAACTACAACAACACAATATTCATTGCCTCATGTTATAAATCTATCTTTATTCAGTTCAATATTCATTGCCTTTCGGTCAAGGCATTACTTACCGGAAGGAACTCAATTGCATTACCGCTCCGTGGGCTTAGGAACCCGAACAATCGCCATTCGTAGAAGCCGACTCCCGGGGCTTTTGAAGAGTAGCCTGTGCACTCAGTCTATCCTCTAACTACCCTTCCATCTGTCTTGGAGCTCTCGAAGTCGTCCCATGATGCAGATGCCCATTCACATTCAGGTTCTTATTCCGCTTCTTTTGAGTCTTTTTCTTATGACTTCGAGTTCTGTTGCTAAACAAAGTACACCACACAGTTTGACTTCTACTTGCGCCATTGTGGCTATAAAGGATTGGCCATGATCATTCCCATTTCTATTATTCAAACTTATGCACTTGATCCCGATCAATCGATCAGTCAAGTCGGCAAGCCAAGTCAAGGCTATGAATATAGGCCGGCTACTCCAGGTCCGTCCGATTGTGTGCTTTGCCCAAGGCTTTTTCTTACCCTTTCCACTTGGTGGGTTTCTTTCTTGAGGCAATGCATATTGTGTTCTTATATTGAATCAGATTTTTCACTCAGACCGGAAACCTGCGAGTTACTATAGCAAACAAAGGGCGGTTAGAGTTGACGGACCACGTGAGACTGTTCGTAGCAATTTAAGTGAGTCTGGTCCGATAGCGGCAAAAGCAGAACTAATATATATATATTAATCATAATCAATTAACATATATATAACGGTTCTTTGTACCCTTCTTTTGGCGAGCAGGGAGGCTCTGAATGACCTATTGCTTATACGTCTTCGAGGGCTTTCGTTCATGCAGATGTGCTGCAAAAGCGGATATCGGGCTGGGCGGATTGGTCATTCAATATTCACCACTGGGTGATCGGGGGGAAGAGTCGATTAGATTACCTGAAAGAGGTTATGAAATGGAGTTTAGCGCTGCTAAGCATTATGGGCCGCCCGTCCAAAGGGAATCTACAACAATGAACATTGCCTTGACCCATCATAAAGCACTTTTGGAACGATCTATAGGTAGTGTTAACCGTCGTCTGCGGCTATGCATTTTTTTTCATTAAAAAGGAGTCGAAAGCCAACATTCGGACTAATCAAGCAGCATGGGGCAATCCGTGATCCCAAGGTGGTGCTAACCAATTTCACGACAGTTATCGATTTCAATGAAAGGATAGGGCTGGCTAGGTAGAGCTATATAAAGGCTGATGGGCTTATCGAAAATATTCATTGCCTTATTTTGATACCTAAGAAGAAAGGGACTATCCCGAATATGACAAGGAGAAGGCTCCGAAAGAGTGAATCGATGACTTGCACGACCCGAGGCTGTAGAAGAGGTAGCGGTGAGGCAATGATAATTGTTGGGGAGCGAGGAATGCAACTAAAAAAATGGGAGGATATCTCTGTTGGCGAACAGCGTGAGATATGGTTGAAGCACTGTCCATTTTACGATCATATAATTCCTATATAACATAACAGAACAAGACAAAACCTGTTCTCCTGAATGAGGTGGTGGAACAAAATGCTTACATAATGAGGTAAGAAAGAAAGCAGGGGCCAGAACATACATGTCTTCAGATCAGAGTGGAAGCCAAATGGGAATGCTTTTTAGACATGGGAGATAGAAAAAGACAATGATTTGGTTCATCGGGAGTGAAAAAGCTCTGTAATGACTTTATACGAGAACGAGACGGTCTATCCAACCAGACAACAGAGTGGCCAAGCAAATCAATCAATCGAAGAGAGTTGACCTTGGGCCTGCTCCTTGCAATAGTGACTCTATCCGCCTTTTGAATCATCTCATTTTTGGGGTAGAAAAGCTTTCTTGGAGAATCCCGCCGTGTCATCTCAGCATGCTACTTAGGAGATATAGACCCCAATTAGGAGAATCAGATCCACGAGCCTTCCAATGAGCCTATGCTGCGAATGAGAGTCGTTAATCATATACCGCAAAATTCGATCAATGAGATTTTTTTTTAGTAAGAGAACGAAGCCCGGGAAAAATGGCTTTCCACTGCTTTTCTCTAAGGAATGGCCACCCAATTGACATTGCCTCACTTTTTCCGGTATAGGAGGATCAGAAAAGATAGATTCGATTCTTTCAATAGAGCGGAAAATCTCTCATCATTTTTCCGGTGGGGCAGATCAAAAAGTGCATTTATCATTGTCTCTATAGAACGGAAAGTGGTAGATGGATTTGGATCGGTATATGAATTATGATAAGAAACTCTAGATATTCGAAGCAAGGACATGTCGTTATCCACCAAGCAGCGTATCCCGATCTCTCTTTATCTATGAATGTCGATTTCTCTTTCTCTATGAATGTCGATCTATATCAGATCCAATCTATCTCTATAGTCTAGGTTCCTTGACCCCAGAAAAAAGAATCGGTGGACAAGGCATCATAACATAAGTAGTATGAGCCGTCTCAGCAAGCGTATCTCTCTATCTCTTCACCGACACTTCGCGAATCCTCCTCATTATATAAATCATAGGTTGAAAATATGTCATGGAAAGGGTCAACATCATTGCCTACCTTGCGCTACCTTATTGACATTCGATGAATCAAAGCATTCGCATAATAAAGGTTCGCTTAGACTTCATTCGCTAAAGGATGAAGGCATTGCATTCAAGTCAAGGAGGACAAAATTGGATTTGAAGGAGTCTTTAGGAGAGATAGGTACTATCATTGTCGAGTATCGCCATAGGCTTGCCGTAGTCATTAGGAGATACAATACAATACCTAGAGAGACCTAATCTAAGGGCCTGAGTCGGACAGTCCCATTGTTACAGCAACTATTTCATAAGGCCCCATCCATCTTGTTTGGAACTTCCCGGCCATATCGTTCATCGTATATAAGGGCCCCCAGCTGAAAGACCTTTGGTCTCTTGCATCGTTCCATTTTCTTCTCTGATCGTGCACGAGCTGTGTACGGCCTCATCTCATCCAATGAGAAGATCAGCTCTCTGCCTCTGTGCTTCGTCCAAATTCAGATCTAGCTGTGCTGCGATATAAAGTAATCTCTCGTTCGATCGGCAGCACAGCTATTCTTCCATACACCGACAGGGTGAGAGGCCGGTAGTGGTTTTCCAGGTGGTCCTAAAGGCCCACACAGCGTCCAGGAGTGGATCCTCCCAGTCTGTTCAGTGTATACCAAAAGAGAATCTTCTCTCGCTCTCTTTTGCTTACCTCTGCTTCTCTGTTCCCTCTAGGGTAGTATGGACTCGACTGAAGATGCGTGATACCTTCTGCTGCAACTGATTGATAACAGAACTTAGAAAAGGGGTGCCCCTTACGACTCCGCGGGGTTCCGAAAAAGATCTGCTCATACAAGAATGCTGCCACCGCATCAGAGGTTGCGTTCTTCATTGGCTTGACTTCCACCCGTCCACGCAAACCTGAATTTGTTTGCTCCCGGTTGAATGGGTCCGTCCAGACTCCACATCTCAAACGGTTCCACTGCTATTACCGGGTGATAAGGCATGGCTCCGCTCGGGACCCTGGAAACGATGACAGCTTCTGCTAAATGACCTTGAAAATAGTCGGCCAGTAGTAGCCCTACTGCAGTATCTGGTAGTCTACTTTCCAGCCAAGATGACCTCCGCCGGTTCATGCATTTAAGTCATAACCAAAAAAGGATTTCCTCCTCAGTGAGGCATCTCCTCATCACTGAGGCCTGTCCCAGCTTATACAGAGTTCCATCCACCCAGGTGGTGGTATGGTTGACTCTGTTTGGCTAGGGCCTTTCGTCGATGAGCAGGCCAATCGGAGTGATTCCTGAAACAATCAAATGAGAAATGTCAGCGGCCGTTCACAGAAAACCTTTTTTCATCAGGAAACTGTAAACCACATCGTCCAAGGGTCTAAACGACGACGGAACGGTGATCAGCAACAGGTTTCTCCACAAGAGGTTGGTTTCGCAAACTCCTGAAGTAGGATGGATCCACCTGGTGACTCTAGCATTGTTAGTGGTCAGACATTATTTGATAGCGGAGTGATCGGTGTGAATAAAGACCCTCGACCCGTAATGTCTGAACTTGTGTTGTGCGAACACAACAGCTCGGAACTCCAGTTCCGTGACTGCGGGACTCCACTTCGTCCTTCGGCGCTTACTGGCAAAATCCATTGCATTCTCTAAACAGGCCTCTGCCCCAGGACAGCACCTAGTGCTTTCCCTGACGCATCAGTATGGATGTGGAATGGCTCCAATCAGGTCCCGACAAGGGGGACAGGTCTATTGGTTTTTGAGTTCTTCAAAACTGCTGTTCTTTTCCCCAGACCCATTCAGCTTGGCTAAGCGTTTCAATTCCATAAAGGATTGGCTATCCTGAGCTATACTTGACTTGCTTTTGCTTCCCGGAAGGAAAGGAAAGAAAGAAATCCAGGAAAGAGACTACTCGCTCTAACTTCACTCGCTTATCGTTACGCTCGGGCAGGAAGCCATCGCGCCCTTTTTTTTGCCTTAAAAGACCGTAGGAGTCAGAAGGTCGTTCGTTCATTAGTCAGTTTGAAAAAGGATGTTCTTTCTTCCTTGCTTTTAGTCGGAAGGCTAGAAAGGCTAGTCCTACTAAAGCAGCTTTTGCTCATCAAGTCGTTCCTCTCCTTGCCTAAGGGCCCT